ATTGTAGTTTTTATATTTATTATATAAATTGAATGTATTGGACCTAATTTACGGGAGGAAAGAAGTTAATTTTCTTAATTTTTTTTTTAAAGCTTGGTAAAAAAATTAAGAAAATTAATTGAATTAATTTATTAATATAATAAGAACTTATATATATATATACGTATATTTATATATAACATCTTAATTTAAATGGTATTATATAACAATAACTTATTAATACACAAGATCAAGTATATAGACCTAGTATGTTTATATGATCTAGAGAGATAGAGAAAGGAACATCTATCCATATATAAGATTTTAATTTAAATTTAAGCATATATATATATATATATTTTTATTATACAATACACTATGGTATCCGACAGAAATTTGTAAACATATATTTAAATATTATATAAATTATTTATATATATATATATATTTATATAATATAACTATATACGATAATTTAATTATATTTAAGATAAAATCTTATATTAAAATTTGCAATTAAGTATATGTATATTGATCACTCTTTTTTTTTAAAAAAAAAAAAAAAAAAAGAGTGATCAATTACTTTGGGTCTCATAATTGTAGATATAATAAAGGTAAATTGTTCTATTATAAATTTCTTATTATGGGGAAATTTGGTTGATAAGAGGGACCATTGGTTTTAATTTAATTATAAAAGTTAAAAGTTAATGAATTAAAATTTATCAATTGAAATATTGGGGTGATATTTTAATTATAAATTTGATATTGATAACTAAAATATTTGGGGCGAAATATTATTTATTTATTGGGCACCCTACAAAAAAAAAATGTTGAATAAAAGATTCACTAGAGGTAATATATATATATATTAAATATATATATTTAGAAGGTAAAAGTGTATGTTTTAATAGATTTGTTTAATAAGGGAGTATTAATATTTATTTGTATTTATAGATTTTATAAAAATTATTAATAGTTTTAGAGGAAGAGTAGAGTGAGAAAAGGATAAAAGTAAGAGAAACAGAATTAAATAATAAAAGGATATGGAAATAGAGTGGAAAATTAAATAAATTATAAGTGAAATTAAAATAATGTTAGAATTGGATTAATATTAATATATATATATGGATCCATAGTCAGAATTTATTTATTAAAGTTTTATTCTTGCTTAAAGATTAATTTAATGAATATTTTATATGTAAATTTTTGTGTGAATATTAATTATCTAAATGATTATATATTTATTCGCAGTATTTAATTTTATTAATTAAAGAAATTTAGAATTAGTAATTTATTATAGTATCGGCAAAAGTCGTGCCAGCTGCCGCGGTTATACGGAGGATACAAATTAATATTTTTAGTTGAAAGTTATTTTTTTTTATGAATTGATCTTTTAAATTTTTAGGTAAAATTTTAAATTTTAATTATATTTCTTATGAATTAAATGAGGCTTTGAAACTTTAATTTTAAACTAGGATTAGATACCCTATTATTTAAAGTGTTAATTAATATAGGCTTGAGTAGTAATAGTTAAGTTCTTGAAACTCAAAGAATTTGGCGGTGTTTTAGTCTATTCAGAGGAATCTGTCCCGTTATCGATAATTCACGAATTATTTTACTTAATTTGGTATAATCAATTTGTATACCGCCGTCATCAGATTATTCTTTTAGGATATTTTCTATAAATTTAATTAAATTATATGTCAGGTCAAGGTGCAGTTTATAATTAAGTGGGAGATGGATTACAATAAAATTATTTATTATGGATGTTAAAATGAAATTTTTAATTTAAGGTGGATTTGATAGTAATTTTATAAAATTTTATAATTTGATTATAGCTCTAAAACATGTACACATCGCCCGTCGCTCTCGTTATTAAGGCGAGATAAGTCGTAACATAGTAGATGTACTGGAAAGTGTATCTAGGAAGTTTACAAAATAAAGCTTTATAGTAAAGTGTTTCATTTACACTGAAATGATATTCGTGCAATTCGAATTATTTTGATTTAATTAAAAATTTAATTTTTTTTTGTTGATTAAGTTTCTTTTAATTTAAAGAATTTTATTATTGTGTTAGTTTTAGTAAAGTTTATTGAATAAATTATATAATTTATAGTTAATTTAGTATTGTGAAAGAATATTGAAATATATTGAAAATGTTATTTTTGTAAAGTAGATTTATGATTGTACCTTGTGTATCAGGGTTGATTAATTAATTATTAATTATTTAATAATCCCGATTTAAAGAGAGTTAATATAATATTTTAGTTAATGTTTTATAATTATTAAAAATATTATGTTGGTAATGAAATGTTAATCGATCTTTAATATATCTGGTTTTCTAAGAATTGAATTTAATTCAGTTATTAATATTTAAGTTATTAATTTAAATAAATAATTTATATAATTAATAATAAAAATTTGGGGGATAAGCTCTAAGTTTTAATTTAAAAATATTTAATTTATATAGATAAAAGTAGGCTTTAAATTAGCTTTCTTTGGAATATGTTATAATTCATTTATGATATGTGTATATAATTAATGATTTTATAAATAATTTAAATGTTATATTAGAATAATTTTAATAATGATTTATAATTTGTAATAATGATTAAATTAGTATAATAAATGATGTTTAATTAATTTTATTAATTAATTTATAATAAGGAATTAGGCAAAAATAATACTCGCCTGTTTAACAAAAACATGTCTTTATGTTTGATTGAAGTTATAAAGTCTGGCCTGCCCACTGAAAATATTTGAAGGGCCGCGGTATTTTGACCGTGCAAAGGTAGCATAATCATTAGTCTTTTAATTGGAGGCTGGTATGAATGGTTTAACGAGGTATTAACTGTCTCATTATAAAATTTTGAATTTAACTTTTTAGTCAAAAGGCTAAAATGATTTTAGAGGACGAGAAGACCCTATAGAGCTTTATAATGAGATTAAATAATTAATTTTAGTGGTTTAATTTAATTTTTTAATTAAATTATTTAGTTGGGGTGACTTGAAGATTAAATAAACTCTTTATTTAATAAACATTAATTTATGGTAAGATGATCCATTATTAGTGATTAAAAGATTAAGTTACCTTAGGGATAACAGCGTAATTTTTTTTGAGAGTTCTTATCAACAAGAAAGATTGCGACCTCGATGTTGGACTAAGGAATATTATTGGGTGTAGAAGTTTAATAAATAGGTCTGTTCGACCTTTAAATCCTTACATGATCTGAGTTCAGACCGGCGTAAGCCAGGTCGGTTTCTATCCTTAATTAATTAAAATATTTTAGTACGAAAGGACCAAATATTTAAAAAATTTTTATATAATATGATTATTATTAAATTAAATTTACTATTTTGGCAGAAAAATGTATTGAATTTAGAATTCATTTATGTAAATTTAATTTTACAGATAGTATTGAGTATTATAAATATAATTTTATCTTTATTAAGATCATTAATATTAATTATTTGTGTATTAGTTGGTGTGGCTTTTTTAACTTTATTGGAACGAAGGGTATTGGGATATATTCAAATTCGTAAAGGACCTAATAAAGTAGGATTTGTTGGATTACCACAACCGTTTGCTGATGCAATTAAGTTATTTACTAAGGAGCAGACTTATCCTATATTATCAAATTATTTTTTATATTATTTTTCTCCAATTATTAGATTATTTTTATCTTTATTGGTGTGAATAATTTATCCATATTTAACTTTTTTATATTCATTTAATTTTGGGTTGTTATTTTTTTTGTGTTGTACTAGAATAGGGGTTTATACTGTTATAGTTGCTGGATGATCTTCTAATTCTAATTATGCTTTATTGGGAGGATTACGAGCAGTTGCACAAACTATTTCTTATGAAGTAAGTTTAGCTTTAATTTTATTTTCTTTTATTTTTTTAATTGATAGTTATTATTTGGGTATATTTAATTATTATCAGTATAATATATGATTTTTATTTATTACTTTCCCTTTAGCATTAGCTTGATTTGCTTCTTGTTTAGCGGAAACTAATCGGACTCCCTTTGATTTTGCGGAAGGTGAATCAGAATTGGTTTCTGGATTTAATGTTGAATATAGAAGAGGAGGATTTGCATTAATTTTTTTAGCTGAATATGCAAGAATTTTATTTATGAGAATATTATTTTGTGTGATTTTTTTGGGATGTGATGTTGATTCATTTATATTTTTTGTTAAGGTAACATTTTTATCTTTTATATTTATTTGAGTTCGGGGAACTTTACCTCGATTTCGATATGATAAATTGATATATTTAGCATGAAGGAGATTTTTACCATTGTCATTAAATTATTTATTTTTTTTTGTTGGGTTAAAGATTTTATTTATTTCTATTTTAATTTAGTGTAATTAATTTAGTATAAATTAATTTTATTATTATGAGGAAATTAATAGAAGAATTGAACTTCTTTATTATGCTTTCAAAACATATGCTTTTCATAAAAGCTAATTAATTATTCCATTAAGTTATCCCATAATTTAAGGATTATTGGATTTAATAAATAGTAGGAAAAATATATAATTGTTAATAGTTGACCAGTTAAGATATAGGGATCTTCAACAGGTCGTGCTCCAATCCAGGTTAATAAAATAACAATTGAAGTTATTGATCAGAATATAAATTGATTAATTGGATAAAATTGTATTCCTCGAAATTTATTTCTGTTATAAAATGGTAAAATTAATAAGATTGCAATTGATAATACTAATGCAATTACTCCTCCTAATTTATTGGGGATTGATCGAAGAATAGCATAAGCAAATAAGAAATATCATTCTGGTTGAATATGTACAGGAGTAACTAATGGGTTAGCGGGTGTAAAATTATCTGGATCTCCTAATAAATAAGGGTCTAATAATGTTAATAAAGTTAATATTATAATTGTGATAACAATTCCAATAATATCCTTGAAGGTGAAATAGGGGTGGAATGGAATTTTATCTACATCTCTATTTAATCCTAATGGGTTATTTGATCCAGTTTGATGTAAAAATAATAAGTGAATTATTGTAGCTGCAGCTACAATAAATGGTAAAACAAAATGAAATGTGAAGAATCGTGTTAATGTTGCGTTATCAACTGCAAATCCTCCTCATACTCATTGTACTAAGTCGGTTCCTAGATATGGGACAGCTGATAATAAATTGGTAATAACTGTTGCTCCTCAAAATGATATTTGACCTCATGGTAAAACGTATCCTATAAATGCAGTTCCTATTACTAAAAATAAAATAATTACTCCTACTATTCAAGTGTGTATGTAATTATAAGATCCATAATATATTCCTCGACCTACATGAAGATATAAACAGATAAAAAAGAATGATGCTCCATTAGCATGGAGGGTTCGTAAAAATCAACCATAATTTACATCACGGCAAATGTGAACTACACTATTGAAAGCTAAATCAATGTGTGCAACATAATGTATAGCTAAAAATAATCCGGTAGCAATTTGGATAATTAAACATAGTCCTAAGAGAGATCCAAAGTTTCATCATGCTGAAATATTAGAAGGTGCAGGTAAATCTACTAGAGCATTATTAGCAATTTTAAATAGTGGGTGTCTAATTCGTATAGGTTTATTCATTAATTTTTTTGCCGTAGAGGACCTTGAAAAATATTTGTAATTTTTACAATTGCAATTAATGTAAGGAATAAATATAATACTAATATTAAGGTGATTAATTCTGTTGGATTATTATATAACTTTATTAGTGATATTGTAGATTCATTTGATAAGTAGATTGAATTATTTGTTGATAAATTTATATCATTATTAGTAATATTTAAATTAATTAATGATGAGTCTAGTATAAATGAAATTAAGATAAATATTATAAGGATGCTTAGTGATGATAGAATAAATTTGGTTGGAATAATAAATATTTCATTTGATGCTAAACTGGTAATGTAAATAAATAAAACTAGTATACCTCCTAGGAAAACTAGGAATAAAATATATGAAAATCAAAATCTTTGTGAGATTAATCCTGTTAATAAACAAATTATTAAAGTTTGTATTAAGATAATAAGTGTTATTGCTAGTGGATGATTAAGTTGTGTAAAAATTAAGGCAATTATTATATTAGTTATTAATAAAATAAAATGAAATATACAGGGAGTAGTTTAATTAAAATATTAATTTTGGGGATTAATGATAAAGTTTATTAACTTTTTCTCTGAGTTTTAAAAGATTTTTCTTATCTTTGATTTACAAGACCAATATTTTATTTAAACTATTAAAACTAATGATGATAATAATATATTGGTTTATTATATCTTTAATATTTATTTGTGGATTGTGAGTATTTTGTTCAAATCGTAAGCATTTATTAGCAACTTTATTAAGTTTAGAATTTATTGTATTAATTTTATTTTTGATATTATTTAATTATTTAAATATATTTAATTATGAGTTATTTTTTAGTATAGTTTTTTTAACCTTTTCTGTTTGTGAAGGTGCTTTAGGTTTATCAATTTTAGTTTCAATAATTCGTACTCATGGAAATGATTTTTTTCAGTCTTTTATAGTATTACAATGTTAAAATTTATTTTTATGTTAAGTTTTATAATTCCATTATGTTTTATTAGAAATTTTTGATGGTTGGTACAATCTATTTTGTATTTAATAACTTTCTTATTTTTAATAAATTGTGTGGTAGGGTATGGCTTTGGTATATTGGGCTATATATTTGGTATGGATGTAATATCTTTTGGATTAATCTTATTAAGATTTTGGATTTGTGCATTAATAATTACTGCTAGTGAATCAGTTTATCATTATAAATATTATAGTGGATTGTTTATTTTTATAGTTATTTTTTTATTATTAATATTATTTTGTACTTTTAGTAGATTAAGTTTATTTTCTTTTTATTTATTTTTTGAAGGAAGACTTATTCCTACCTTATTCTTAATTTTGGGGTGGGGGTATCAGCCTGAACGATTACAGGCTGGGATTTATTTATTGTTTTATACTTTACTAGCTTCTTTACCTTTATTAGTGGGATTATTTAATTTATATTTTTTAAATATAAGTTTATATATTCCTTTAATAGATTTAAATATTAATCATTTATTTTTTTATTTATGTTTAATTTTAGCTTTTTTGGTAAAAATACCTATATTTATGGTTCATTTATGACTCCCTAAGGCTCATGTTGAGGCTCCTGTTTCTGGTTCAATAATTTTAGCTGGAGTTTTATTGAAATTAGGGGGATATGGATTATTACGTGTTTATAAACTTTTAATAATTTCTGGATTAAGGTATAATTTTGTTTGAGTTGGTATTAGTTTAGTAGGTGGAGTTTTAGTAAGATTAGTTTGTTTACGACAAACAGATTTGAAAGGCATTAATTGCTTATTCATCTGTTGCTCATATAGGAATTGCTTTAGGAGGAATTATAACTTTACTTACTGGGGATTTTGTAGAGGGTATACTTTGATGATTGCACATGGATTATGCTCTTCTGGATTATTTTGTTTAGCTAATATTTCATATGAACGATTGGGTAGTCGGAGATTATTAATTAATAAAGGTTTAATAAATTTTATACCTAGAATGGCTTTATGGTGATTTTTATTGAGTTCATCAAATATAGCTGCCCCTCCTTCATTAAATTTATTAGGTGAAATTGGATTATTAAATAGTATTGTTTCTTGAACATGAATTTCTATATTTATATTAATATTATTATCTTTTTTTAGAGCTGCTTATTCTTTATATTTATATTCTTATAGTCAGCATGGAGAAATTTATTCAGGAACATATTCTTGTTCAATAGGATATTTACGTGAATATTTATTATTATTTTTACATTGATTCCCTTTAAATATATTAATTTTGAAGGGAGATTTATGTATATTATGATTATAATTATAATGTAGTAGTACTTAAATAGTTTAAATAAAATATTGATTTGTGGTGTCAATGATATGATGTAATCATTTTAGGTTTATGATGTGGTCATTTTCGATTTGTTTATTAAGATTTATTGTTTTATTTATAATAAGAATATTTTTTGTTAGAACAGGATTTTATTTTATTATGAATGATTTAACTTATTTTATTGAATGGGAAATTTTATCTTTAAATTCTTCTTCAATTGTAATAACTTTTTTGTTGGATTGAATATCTTTAATTTTTATAGGATTTGTATTATTTATTTCTTCCTTAGTTATTTTTTATAGTGATGAATATATAAGAGGAGATTTAAATATTAATCGATTTATTATTTTAGTATTAATATTTGTATTATCAATAGTTTTCTTAATTATTAGTCCTAATTTAATTAGAATTTTATTAGGATGGGATGGATTGGGGTTAGTTTCTTATTGTTTGGTAATTTATTATCAAAATGTTAAATCTTATAATGCTGGGATATTAACAGCATTATCTAATCGTATTGGAGATGTTGCTTTATTAATAGCAATTGCATGAATATTAAATTTTGGTAGATGAAATTATATTTATTATTTAGAAATTATGAATGATTCTGTGGAGATACAAATTATTGGAGGGTTAGTATTATTAGCTGCAATAACAAAGAGAGCTCAAATTCCCTTTTCTTCATGATTACCAGCTGCTATAGCAGCTCCTACTCCGGTTTCTGCTTTAGTTCATTCTTCAACATTGGTGACTGCTGGGGTATATTTATTAATTCGATTTAATTTAATTATTTTTGATAATGGATTAGGTCATTTTTTATTATTAATTTCTGGTTTAACAATGTTTATAGCTGGAATGGGTGCAAATTTTGAATTTGATTTAAAAAAGATTATTGCTTTATCAACATTAAGTCAGCTTGGTTTAATAATAAGAATTTTAGGTATGGGGTACCCTAAATTGGCATTTTTCCATTTATTAACTCATGCATTATTTAAGGCATTATTATTTATGTGTGCTGGAGCAATTATTCATAATATAAAAAATTCACAAGATATTCGATTTATAGGTAATTTAGTGAAACAAATACCTTTAACTTCAGTTTGTTTTAATATTTCAAATCTTGCATTATGTGGGATACCATTTTTGGCTGGGTTTTATTCAAAGGATTTAATTTTAGAAATTGTTTCTTTATCTTATTTAAATATTTTTAGCTTTTTCTTATATTTTTTTTCTACAGGTTTAACTGTTTGTTACTCTTTACGGTTAGTATATTATTCTATAACGGGGGAATTTAATACTTCATCATTGCATCCTTTAAATGATGAAGGATGAATTATACTACGAGGTATAATAACATTAATAGTAATGGCAGTATTAGGTGGAAGAATACTAAGATGAGTTTTATTCCCAACACCTAGAATAATTTGTTTACCTTTTGAATTAAAAACATTAGCTTTAATTGTAAGTTTAATTGGTGGATGAGTAGGATATGAGTTATCTAAATTTTCTTTATCTTATAATTTACAATCCTTGAAATATTATTTAACTATTAATTTTTTGGGTTCAATATGATTTATACCTTTTATTTCTACTTATGGAATAAATTTTATTCCTTTGAAATTGGGTGGGCAGATTTTTAAAATTTTTGATCATGGATGAAGAGAAGAATTTGGAGGTCAAAATATTTATAAGAATATTGTTGAAGATTCAGTAATAGTTCAGTGATGACAGAATAATAATTTAAAAATTTATTTAATTAGATTTGTTTTATGAATTATTATTTTAATAATATTAATTATTTTTTAATTAAATAATTTAAGTAGCTTATAATAGAGCGTAACACTGAAGATGTTAAGGAAATATTTATTATTCTTGAATATATATATATATGATATTTATAAATAATTATATATATTATTTATACAATGAAAATGTATTGTTTTATTTAAACTATATAAATAGGAATATAAACGGAATTAAACCGCTGAAGTTAAAAGTTAGCAGCTTTTACTTGATCAACATATTCCCTTAATTGGAAATAATTTTCAATGATATTATTAACAGTAATATACCTCTATTTTGGTTTCAATTAAATAAATAAGGATAATATAATTATCAAGGATCAGGTCGAAATTGATTGCAAATTTTTGCTTCTTATTTAAGACAGATTGAAATTTCAATACTTTTTGAATGCAAATCAAATGTTATACTTAACTACGGTCCTATAATGAATTTAATTTGCTCATTCTAGGGCTCCTTGATTTCATTCATGGAATAACCCAATTAATAAGATTAATAAAAATAACCCACTTACAATTGTTCATAAGATAATATTTGATCAGTGTATAATAATGATAATTGGGAGAAGAAGGGCAATTTCTACATCAAAAATTAAGAAAATAACCGCAATTAAGAAGAATCGTAATGAAAATGGTAAACGTGCAGAACTTTTTGGATCAAATCCACATTCAAAAGGGGATCTTTTTTCTCGATCATTAATGGATTTTTTTGAAAGGATTGATGCTAGAGTTATAACAATTCTTGATAAGATAATAATAATTATTGCAATAATAAATGTTATTAAGATTATTAATTTTGAAGAATTTCAATCTTTTTAATTGGAAGTTAAATGTACTAAATATACTAAATTAATGAATTAACTACCTCATCAGTAAATAGAAATATATAAGAATAATCAAACTACATCCACAAAATGTCAATATCATGCTGCTGCTTCAAATCCAAAGTGGTGATTGGGTGAAAAATGAAGTATAATATGTCGTAATAAACATGTTAATAAAAAAGTTGTTCCAATTAGTACATGAAGTCCATGGAATCCTGTTGCAACAAAAAATGTTGATCCATAAGCAGCATCAGCAATAGTGAAAGGAGCTTCAATATATTCATATGCTTGTAAGATTGAAAAATAGATTCCTAGAATTACTGTAAAAAATAATCCTTGTGTGGTTTGACTATAATTCCCTTCTATTAAACTGTGATGAGCTCATGTTACAGTTACTCCTGATGCCAGTAAAATAGCTGTGTTAAGTAAAGGAATTTGGAAGGGATTAAATGGTTGAATTCCTGCTGGAGGTCATATAGCTCCTAGTTCAATAGCTGGAGATAAACTTCTATGGAAGAATGCTCAAAAAAAAGAGATAAAGAAGAATACTTCAGAGATAATAAACAGAATTATTCCTCATCGTAATCCTAAATTTACAGGTAAGGTATGTAATCCTTGATAAGTTCCTTCTCGAGTGATATCTCGTCATCATTGAATTATTGTTAAAATAGTAATTAATGTTCCTAATGTTAATAAAGAAATATCATATTGATGGAATCATTTAAGGAGACCTGAAACGGTTACTAGTGCTCCGATAGCTCCTGTTAATGGTCATGGTCTTGGATTTACTAAATGATATGGATGATTTGCGTGTGTTGTCATAAATTAATTTACTTCTCTGGAGTATAATGTGGTTAAAACTGCGAATACATAAGATTGAATTATAGCAACAGCTGCTTCAAGAGTTAAAAGAGCAATTTGTGCAGTGATTAATAAGGTTAAAATTGATATTGATAAGGAAGACCCTGTATTACCTAATAGTGTTAATAATAAGTGTCCTGCAATTATGTTGGCTGCTAATCGTACTGCTAAAGTTCCTGGACGAATTATATTTCTAATTGTTTCAATACATACTATAAAAGGTATTAATACTGGTGGTGTTCCTTGAGGAACTAAATGTGCAAATATATGTTGTGTATGATTAATTCATCCATAGATTATAAATCTTAATCATAAAGGTAAAGCTAAAGTTAAAGTTATTGTTAAATGACTTGAACTTGTAAATACATAAGGGAATAATCCTAAGAAATTATTAAATAAAATTAAAGAAAATAAGGAAATGAAAATAAAAGTTCTTCCATGATATCCTGTTGGGCCAATTAAAGTTTTAAATTCTTTATGTAAGGTTGAAGTAATATTTATTCAAATAATATTATATCGTGATGGTATTAATCAGAATAATGATGGGATTATTAATAATCCAATAAAGGTTCTAGTTCAATTTAGTGAAAAATTTATAATACTTGTTGAAGGGTCAAAAACGGAAAAGAGGTTTGTTATCATTTTCAGTTAAGTGAAGGAGATGTAATTCTTTTTTCTGAGGGACTGGGAGCTTCTGGTGAAATTATAAAGTAATTTATAATTGAGAATGAGATTAATGTAATTGAGAAAATGAAAAATAAGGTTAATCATCTAATAGGTGCTATTTGAGGAATTAAAAGATATTAATTATTTAATAATTTTAGTATGACATGCTAATGTTATAATTTAACTAATCTTTTTCATCAGAAGTAGTTGTTAATTACTATAAAATGGTTTAAGAGACCAATACTTACTTTCAGTCATCTGATGAAGCATCAAATGCTCTTAATATTCAGGCAATAAATGTTTTTGTATTAACACTTTCGATAACAATAGGTATAAATCTGTGATTTGCACCACAAATTTCAGAACATTGCCCATAAAATAATCCGGGACGATTCATGAAAAAGCTTGTTTGGTTAAGTCGGCCAGGGGTTGCATCAACCTTAACTCCTAGAGCGGGAACTGTTCATGAATGTAACACATCTGCTGCTGTAATTAGTATACGAATTTGTGTGTGTATAGGTAAAATTGTTCGATTATCTACATCAAGGAGACGGAATCCATTTTCTCTTATTTCATTATAAGGAATTATGTAGGAATCAAATTCTCGTGCATTAATAAAATCTATATATTCATAACTTCAGTATCATTGATGCCCAACAGTTTTTACTGTAACTAAAGGATCTAGAGTTTCATCTAAAAGGTATAATAATCGTAAGGAAGGAAGAGCAATAAAAATTAAAGTTACAGCAGGTAAAATAGTTCAAATAACTTCAATAGTTTGACCTTCAAGTAAATATCGATGTGTATATTTATTAAAAAATAATGATGTTATAACATATGCTACTAATACAGTAATTATTGTTAAAATTAATAGAGTATGATCATGAAAAAAGGTTAATTGTTCTATTAATGGTGATGCTCTATTTTGTAAATTGATATTTGATCATGTTGCCATTGTTAAATATACTAATAAAAGGAATATTCCTTTATTTATGAAGCTTAAATCCATTGCACTTATCTGCCATATTAGTAAATTTAATTAGTTAATATAGGTAATTCATTATAACTATGTTCAGCAGGAGGTAAATTTTGATATCATTCTAATGATCTCACTATATTTAATGGGAATAAAACAGTTCGATTTGAAATTATACTTTCTCAAATAATAAAAATTAATAAGATAATTCCAATAAATGAAATTGTTGAACCTAGACTTGAAATAATATTTCAAGATGTGTAAGTATCAGGATAATCAGAATATCGTCGTGGTATTCCGGCTAATCCTAGGAAATGTTGGGGGAAGAAGGTTAAATTTACTCCAATGAATATAATGATGAATTGAATTTTTAATCATTTTGGATTTAAGGTTAATCCTGTAAATAATGGATATCATTGAATGAGTCCTGCTATAATTGCGAATACAGCACCTATTGATAAAACATAATGAAAATGAGCTACAACATAATATGTATCATGTAAGATGATATCAAGAGAAGAATTAGCTAAAACAACACCGGTTAATCCTCCAATAGTGAATAGGAAAACGAATCCTAGTGCTCATAATAGTGATGGACTATAATTTAGTTGAGCTCCATGTAAAGTGGCTAATCAACTAAAAATTTTAATTCCTGTGGGAACAGCAATAATTATGGTTGCTGAAGTAAAATAAGCTCGAGTATCAACATCTATTCCAACTGTAAATATGTGATGAGCTCATACAACAAATCCTAATAATCCAATTGCTAGTATAGCATAAATTATTCCTAAAGTTCCAAAGGCTTCCTTCTTACCTCTTTCTTGGCTAATAATATGGGAAATTATACCAAATCCTGGTAAAATTAAAATATAGACTTCTGGGTGTCCAAAAAATCAAAATAAGTGTTGATATAAAATAGGATCCCCTCCTCCAGCAGGATCGAAAAATGATGTATTTAAATTTCGATCTGTTAATAATATTGTGATTGCACCTGCTAGTACTGGTAATGATAATAGAAGTAGTAAGGCTGTAATAGCTACAGCTCATACAAATAGTGGAGTTTGGTCTAGGGTTATTCCTGGGGTACGTATATTAATGGTTGTTGTGATAAAATTTACGGCTCCTAAAATTGAAGAAACACCTGCTAAATGTAAGGAAAAAATGGCTAAATCAACGGATGCTCCAGCATGAGCAATTCCAGCAGAAAGTGGGGGGTAAACTGTTCAACCAGTACCAGCTCCATTTTCAACAAGGCTACTGGCTAAGAGTAGTGTTAATGAAGGAGGTAATAATCAAAAACTTATATTATTTATTCGAGGGAATGCTATATCAGGAGCTCCTAATATTAATGGTACTAATCAATTTCCAAATCCTCCAATTATAATTGGTATAACTATAAAAAAAATTATAACGAAAGCATGTGCTGTAACAATAACGTTATAAATTTGATCATCACCAATTAAGTATCCAGGTTGACCAAGTTCTGCTCGAATTAATAATCTTAACGATGTACCTACTATTCCAGCTCATGCTCCGAAAATGAAATATAATGTTCCAATATCCTTATGATTTGTAGAGAATAATCATTGTTGCGGTAGAATGGCTGAGATTTAGGTAATAAACTGTAAATTTATTTAGGAGATTGTTTCTCTTCTACCAAAGCTTTATAGTCAAAATATGATGTTAGACTGCAATTCTAAAGTAGTAGTAGAGGATCTACTAAGGCTTAAAAAATTATTTTTATTTATAGCTTTGAAGGCTATTAGTTTATTTAACTTAAAACCTTTATTTGGTTTTCTTTAAATAAACTTAAATCACATTAAATATAATTGTACAGATTATTAATCCTAAAATAGAAATTATCGTTAAAGAAGTTATTAAAATTAATATTGATCTTTTGTAATTTATTGCATTAATTCATTTTAATTCAGTGTAAGATATAATGAATGCTGAAAAACAGATTCGTAAATAGAAAAATAATGTAATTAAAGTTATGATTACTATAATGGTAATGATAAATAAGTAATTTAATTCAACTATTGATTGAATGATTATTCATTTAGGAAGGAATCCAAGAAATGGTGGTAATCCACCTAGTGATAATAATAAAGAGAATAAACAAAATTTTAATATTGGTATATTATTTATTATTAAAAATCCTTGATTAATATGGAATAATTGGAAGGAATTAAATATGAAAATTAAAGAGGAGCTTAAAAATGAATAGATGAAAAAATATAATTCTCATAAATTTTCACCTGTGATTATTGCTGCAACTATTCATCCTAAATGATTAATAGAAGAGTAAGCTATTAACTTTCGTAAAGAGGTTTGATTAAACCCTCCTAATGATCCAATAATAACAGAGAATATAATTACTAAAGCTGTAAATATATTTATTTTAATAACATAGGATAATAACATTAGGGGGGCAATTTTCTGTCATGTTATTAAAATTAAACAATTTATTCAATTTAATCCTTCTATTGTACCTGGAAATCAAAAATGGAAGGGGGCGGCTCCTATTTTTAATAATAAGGTTGAACTAATAAAGATTATGAATAAATGATTATTTATTAAAATTGATATATCTGTAGATAAATGTATTAAAATGATAGAAAATAACAATGAAGTAGATGCTAAAGCCTGAATTAAAAAATATTTTAAGGAGGATTCTGTTGATATAATATTTTTTGAATTAGTTATTAAAGGAATAAAAGATAATAAATTGATTTCTAATCCTATTCATGCTCTTAATCAAGAATTTGATGAAATTGAAATAAGTGTTCCTCCAATTAAAGTTGATGAAAATAATAATTTGGTAGGATTATTTAACATTAAAAAGAAGAGGATTTTACTTCTATAAATGGAATATGAATCCATAAGCTTATTTAGCTTATCTTTTTTTTTATTTATAAATATTTATATTTTGGTGTATGATGCACAGAAGTTTTTGATACTTTCGGAAATAGTTTAAATCTATTAAATATAATCATAGTAGTTAAGTTTAAATAATGAAGGTAAATAAATTTACTTAATTTATCCTATCAAGATAACCCTTTAATCAGGCACTACATT